CTTTTGACTTTACTCATCGATAAATCTACAAAGTGGAAAGAGTATATCTCCATACATCTAGATGTATAGGTATTTCTCATGATCTATACTATTAATGAATATATATGTAGACTTATATCAATTCGTTTGTATAAGACATACTAATCATGTGCCAGGAACCAGATTTGAACTGGTGACACGAGGATTTTCAGTCCTCTGCTCTACCAACTGAGCTATCCCGGCCATTTCCAGCGCATCATTTTTTTTTTTTTCTATTTTAATAGATGGCTTAGGTCTATGTCAATTTTTTTTTTTTTATTTTTAATAGGAAAAAGGTATTCTAAAATCCCCTGGAATTTCTTGGCTCTTCAATTCAAAAAGAAGATTTTTTTGTAAGTTTCAGTACAGTAGACAAATAATATGTATTGTTATGTTAATCATAACAAATTAGAAATGGGGATTCCTTGCTCACGGATGTTAAGTTGTACGTGTATCATATATATTCACAAGAATTGTGATAAGAAAAAAATTTCTGCCCAGATCTGTTTGGGAAAGAGTAGAATCAATGATAAACATAATGAATTGTGAATCGCTAACGAAAGGATAGGATAAATAATTAGAAAGGCAAATAAAACGTGCCTTTTTCTATTTTTGGGGATAGAGGGACTTGAACCCTCACGATTTTTAAAGTCGACGGATTTTCCTCTTACTATAAATTTCATTTTTGTCCATATTGACATGTAGAATGGGACTCTATATTGACATGTAGAATGGGACTCTATCTTTATTCTATTCTCGTCTGATTAATCAGTTCTTCGATGGATCTATCAGATTATGATGGAGTGAATGATTTTTAATCAATGAATATTGGATTCTTTTTTCAACTTGAAGTTGGAATTGATTTACAACAAATCGTTCATTTTGATTATATCATTAAAAAAACAAAACATTCGAGTCGTCATTAATCATTTGAAATACTATTTTATTACGTATACGTATGTAAATAGGTTTAGCTTTCATCCTATCTAGAGTTTTACTAGAAGGATTGGATTCCTTTACTAACGCAACGCAGTCAAAACTCCATTTGTTGGAACAGCTTCCATTGAGTCTCTGCACCTATCCTTTTTGTTTTTCGCGTTCTTGCTTTCGAAAACATTATTTATTTTCGGAAAACCGGATTTGGCTCAGGATTGCCCATTTTTCATTCCAGGGTTTCTCTGAATTTGAAAGTTATCACTTGGTAAGGTTTCCATACCAAGGCTCAATCCAATTAAGTCCGTAGCGTCTACCAATTTCGCCATATCCCCATTAGTATCTTATTATTCTATTAATAGTAATATCTCATTAATATTACTATGTCCTTGTCTTTTTTCTTTCATTTGTATTATGTTGGAACCATTGAATTCATTAGATACCAATTCCTATATCGAAAATGGATCCTATTTTATTTCTTATCTAGCTTATTGGATCTCTATCAGAGACCCTTATTTGGTCGAATCCAAACTGATTCTATCATTTCTGTATCTCCAATTCAATATATATAGATACACATATCTATTTTTCTCTCGTTCTATTATTTTTCTCGTAAAATTTTGAATACTTGAATGGTCGATTCTTTTTTTTTTTTCGTCTTATCTTCCACCTTTCAGAATGAAAAGAGCGAAATGCTTCATTACTAAAAAAAAAACTTTTCCTTTTCATTTTTTTTTATGATTATTCGAGGATTATTATATATGATTTTAGATACGATCTATTCCATTCTTTATTTTTTCTATAGAAAATATCTATTAGAAAAATGATTTCATTTAATATAGACTTATTATTAATAGAATAGACATTAACTAATCATTCCATAATTGTAAATCATTTTTTTATAATAAAAAAAGGGTGGGAAATTGCGAATTTATTTTTGATTAGTTTATTAAATAGTTCGAATTAGATAGTTCTTAGTAATGAATTCTAACTCTAAATATAATAATATTAACAAAATCTATATAGATAGTCATATTAATGTATATAATTAATATTTGGATTCAATTCTATTATATTATTAGATATTTATTGGATATTAGAAGATATTAGATTATATTTAGAATTCTAAATATAATAAATTGAAAAAGAATTTGAAAAAAAAAAAAAGAGAATTTAAATATTTTAAATTGAATATATAATTGATAAACATATATTTGATGAATAGATCAAAATGCATTATTGCTATATTCTATTAATCGTTATATTCATTTTGATCTTCTATATTCTAATAGAATTAAAAATTCTATTATTTTCTATATTCATTTTTTTTTCTCTATTCATATTACTTATGAATAGATAAGAATGAGCAGTTAATAGATAAGATCTCACGAATTTACTAACTTTCTATATATGTAAAATTTCTGTTATGTAAGCCCGCTTAGCTCAGAGGTTAGAGCATCGCATTTGTAATGCGATGGTCATCGGTTCGATTCCGATAGCCGGCTTTTCATTATTTGTTTGATTTTTTACATAATTGATACTGTGAAAT